TCAGGTCTACTTACCTTTTCTTTTTTTTTTTTTTTTTTACGATGGATTTGGTTGGAATAATGAAACCTGAAGTAGGAGCCTATAGTGGCATAGCCGTCCTACCAATAACAATTCGCGGGGTGACTTATCATTATAATAAAAAAAACCGTTCAACTTTTGACTATACTATAGCTAACTCATTTCATTCTAGTATAAAAAAATTCATTAACTCATTAGAATCAAAAATTTTCTATATATTTTAGATATATATATGGATATGGTTACTTTTTTTATTACAAATAGCAAGAATATCTCTATTATCCATTAAAAAATGAAGACTCAAACTAGAGTTTTTGGAAAAAGCCCCTTATCGGATTTGAACCGATGACTTACGCCTTACCATGGCGTTACTCTACCGCTGAGTTAAAAGGGCCTATTTTATTCCATTCCTGAATGAGCCAACGTGTAGACATATATACATCTATATCTACATATATTATATACATAGGTGCATCCAGTAGGCTCATTGTGTTGCATTTGAGAATCGTTTTTTTACCAACGAATTTATTTTTCATTTACTTTTATTGATATTGACCCCTATCACAACGAGATTGGAGTAATTGATACACAATTTGACGTAGATCAAAGATATTTTGATATGCGATCAAATCATGTAATGAAAAGATTCAACTCGTACTTGGAATCAAGCTCTTAAAAAAGAAAAGTATGGTTTCTGAATTTCATTTCCTAGCTGTGAGCTAGGATAAAAGTGGAAGAATAGAGCCTTTTTCTGTTGGACAAATCCCTGGGGATCCTATACTTCAACTTCATTAATTCTAACCCATTTAATTAATATTAATAATTATATAACAGAATAACATAACCCATTTATAATATTCCTTCTCATAAAATGAAGTATTTATCCTTTTCTAGTTCTATATCATTAGAAGGGATAAATAGTATATAAATAGAAACATTCTATATCTATATAGATATAGAAAACGATAACTTTTGAATGGTTCATGAACCATGAATGAAAAAGAAAAAAATTCTATCGGAATCATGAAAGATAGAAAACTTTTTTTGATTTAGTCATACTATTCTATTATATTGACAATTACCAAAAACTATTCATACTATGAGTATAGTATAATATGATGTCGATCGGGCAGATATGCCCCCATCGTCTAGTGGTTCAGGACATCTCTCTTTCAAGGAGGCAGCGGGGATTCGACTTCCCCTGGGGGTAGGGTACTACGAAAGGAGGTTGATCATGTATTATCAATAAGTCTCGAGTTGATTCTTCCTGGGTCGATGCCCGAGTGGTTAATGGGGACGGACTGTAAATTCGTTGGCAATATGTCTACGCTGGTTCAAATCCAGCTCGGCCCAAGAATTCTCCGATCCATCATGAGATTTAATTATATAAGAAATTTGTCCTGCGGAAACGCCAGGTAAATAAATAGAAATCTATTTTCTATCCTATTTTTTCTATATCTTCTTCATTTTTTAATGATCTAGATTCATCATATCTAAAGCTGCAAAGAAAAGATAGGGAAAGAATTACAGAAGAAAAGTCATTGAATTATTTAATCTCATATGAATTTAACACGATTTTACATTTTACAGGAGGATTACTGGGAATCCATATCGTTCTCAAAAAAGTACATATCCGTGTGGATATTACTAGATAAAAACGAATACTTTTATGCAATACGACGATTCTAAATCTAAATGGAGCTGTTTTTAATCAAATTATTGCGAATATATATGTTGTATACCTTATTTCTCTGGGATTGTAGTTCAATCGGTCAGAGCACCGCCCTGTCAAGGCGGAAGCTGCGGGTTCGAGCCCCGTCAGTCCCGACCTAATATCTGATGATTCTACCAATTCCTCTTTTTTTCTCTGTCAAGAGTTGTGGAGTGGGATTTAATTCCCATAGGGGTCCTTAATCTTTTTTTTTATTTCATTGAAGGGGAAGGCCCTATCGCCAAAAGAACAAACAAACTCTTTTTGTCGAAATATTGGATCTTTTCTTCTTCTTTTTTTCCATTTTACTTCTACTATTTGGGTTGTACGTGTGGCCGATGGAAGTGGAAGATGGGTCAGATGATACCTTATCATATATTTCAAATTCTATAAAAGAAAGAAGACGGTAAGTTCTAGACAATAACGAACGGATAAAGAATGAAAAATTCAACGGGATTCTCGATTGGATTAGGAATTACATTTTTATTCTATTTTTTCCGTATGGATAAAAGATCTTTCTATGTTATACTATTCCATTCTCTATGATGAATGGGTTTGATAGTTTAGATATTGTTATTCATGATATTGAATCGATTCAATATCATTGGGATGTAGTTCTCCCATTGAATTTACAGGAGAAAATTTTAGAATCTCTATGGGATTAGATCCCGAGTTATTATCAAGTAAAAAAACGACGAAATTATGGAAGTCAATATTCTCGCATTCATTGCTACTGCACTGTTCATTCTAGTTCCTACTGCTTTTTTACTTATCATTTACGTAAAAACGGTCAGTCAAAATGATTAATTTGAATCAAGCTTGACTTCTTAATTCTTATGAATCGTGTGAAGAAATAAAAGGGATTCAAATCCTACGTCTAAAATGAAATGGGCGGATTAAAAGCAATAATATATAAGATTTCATAGTATGGTAGAAAGAAATATAGGAACCTTTCTACCATACTAAAAATTTTTCTCTAAAATGAGTTAGAAAGTTGGGTTGTATAAAGAAAAATATAGAGGCTTGGTATGGATAACTCTGCAATATGTGTCTATATGTACATATATATACATATGTGTAATATGTAATATAGATATTAAACCCTAATTCGAGTTCCTTGATTTGCTACATCCATTGGATTTGTACCAATTTCGATTAATAGTAATAGAATAAGATATAATAGAATTCCCACCTTTACTCTTATGTCTTACGGTTTTTATTTTAATTACTTTTTGTTTTCTTATTTGATTTCTGATATAGATCCAAGAATCCACCGAAATAATTAAGTCACTGGAAAAAGATATGGTATGGGCGTAGAATGGATTATATCAAAGAAACCTAGTCATTCCCTTTTTGAGCATTCCGAAAAAAAAAGGAATTCATTTCGGTCGTTAACAGAACAGGTGATTTAAGGAATTCTATGCTATGGAAATTCTTCCTATTTTTCATTTAAAAAGCGTTTTATATGCCACCTATTCATAACGCGTGAACCGTGATATTAAATTAAGTGAGTTGATACAACAAAACATAAACAAATTTTCTAAGAGTCTAAAACAAAGGTAAATGCGCAAGCAATATATGAACCGACCAGGGCAAGATCGTAGTACTTCGTTGGACAGACACAATATCAATGGTTCCCTCGGTATAAACTACGTATCCACATAATAATAGACTTCCTCTTTAAACTGTAAAGCGAGAAAAAAGGGGGGGGTGTTTTGCTCTTCATTGTAATATCCCTGTAGAATTCTGTTAAGAGCCAGTTCGTTAAACTATAACTATTTTTAGGGCGAATTCAGGTATAAAAAAAACGTCATATGATGCGTATTCCTTATTACTTTCAAAATAGGAATAGGAGCGTGGGATTCAATATTTGTTTGATTGAAAGGTTATTCTTCATCTATTACTTTATACTTTAACTGGATTCCTATTTTTGATTTTGAAATGAAGAAATCTTTATTTAAAAACGTTTTGCAGAACAATTATAAAACTAGTAATGTAATACAGTTTGATTACTCAACTCAATTAAATTAGTAATGACCCTATAGTCCACTTCTTCCCCATACTACAAGTGAAAGGGAAAATGTAAAGACTACCATTAAAGCAGCCCAAGCAAGACTTACTATATCCATGTAAATTATGTCCCCTATCTCTATGAATATAAAGAAACTCTTTCATTATTGATCACTAATAATAATGTAATCAATGGCGCAGAGTCAAAAAGGGATTCTGAACGAAGACTATTGATGAACCGACCCAATAACTCCACGCATAACAAGCTAATATATGATTTCTAGTAGAATTTGGAAGCATTAAGTACAAGCAAGACACGCAATTCTTTTTTTGTATGCTAATTAGCAAGAGAATGCTATTAATTACACATGTAGTAATACCCGTTGTTTCTTTTCTTACCCCTTTTAATATCATTAGAATCAAACGAATAGAATAAAAAAAGGATAACAATATACAATCAAGATAGATCACTATCTATACTATCTATAATACATCTCTATCTACCATTTGGTCTAATCTTTACGGCCTACCCAGTATTTCACAAAGACACCCGGAAAATCCCCTATTCTATTACACTTTTGTTTGGGTGTTATCGAAAATAACGAAATTTTTTCAACCCTTCCTTTCGGTTTTTTTATTCTATAAAAGAAACCAGCACCCAATATTGATTGAATATCTGAGCACTCATAAATTCTTGCGAGTCTGTATATCAAGCATCTTTTACCCTTTCAACAACTACCAATTCCCAAGCTAACTATATATGAATATGATTCAAAAAAAAGTCATTACACAGTCCATTCGATTAGTATTGGAAGTTTTGATAGTATAGTCCTTCCTATACGAAAATCATCGTCGGAATCTCAGGCGCAAGGATTGATAGTCTTTGAATCTCAAGCTTCTTAAAATCAAGCAAGTATTGAAAGTTCGAGTCCTTTTACTCTGCTTATACTAGGCGAGGATTCGGCGGTTTAGATTATATCAGCAAGCAAAATATTTATGGTTTTTTTGATCAGGCGACACCCGGATTTGAACTGGGGAAAAAGGATTTGCAGTCCCCCGCCTTACCACTCGGCCATGTCGCCAAAACAAGAAAATAGATGGAAATTTTTTTGAGTCACACAGTAAAAAAGTTAGTGCAATTTGGACCCATTAACTATTGACTGTTAATTCATGAAAAGTTCTTTGATCTCCAATTGTGTTTCCTTAATAGCGCAATAAAATTCAATTGATACACAACTAATTTGAGTAAGTATCAAGAATTTTCTTGAATCAATCCTTTTCAATTTCAAGTATAATAACAATGATGTGTATATGTAAACCCCGGAACATAGATATATACTGAATCTGGGATCTTATTTACAGATAAGATTCCCACAGGCAACTAAGGTAATTAGCGTGCTTCATTTTTTTATTGAATATATGGAAATAGAAATTATGATAGAACATAGCGTGGGCCCGCGTTACCCAAAGCAGAACGGGATAAGCGATATGCAGATAGTCTTCGTGTACTTAATATTATATTAAGATTAAGAAAAAGTACTTTTTTTTGAGGGGGGCGCTTCAACCGGTATTCTACGAATTTGACTAACAAATGGGTAAAATGTCTCCCTTTTCTGCGAATCATTTTTTTTTAACAAAGGAATCCAATCCGTGAAAAAGTTAAGTGCGAAAAAAAAAAAAAGAAACTCCAGAAGGTTCCTTTCTGTCTTTATCTCATTCATAGAGAACAGATCAAATTTGGAATCCTTTTACTTTTTTCTGGTATCTGATTAACGGATCTTAATATCATAGTAATAGGTAGAAATTGGATTCTTTTTGATATTCTATATAAGACAAGATTCCATAAATAAGTCTAACCGTCCTACCTAATTTTGTTTTTAGGAATGTTTTATGAATTTATTTGTTGCAAATAAATTCTATTCTCTTTATTTCTCCGCCGGTACGTATTTCATACATTCGATCTATGATATGGAGTTAGGTAAAATTTCATGTGATTCAGTAAACAGAATAGAATTCCATCATTGCTGGATCAATCCACATCATTGCTAGATCAATCCATACGGTTCGATAAAGAATGAGACCTGGAAAATGAATGGGACTTTTTCAATAAATGGGAAACAAAAAATGCTCCGGGATGGAAATGAGGGAATGTCTACAATACCTGGGTTTAGTCAGATACAATTTGAGGGATTTTGTAGATTCATTGATCAGGGATTGGCGGAAGAACTTTATAAGTTTCCAAAAATTGAAGATACAGATCAAGAAATTGAATTTCAATTATTTGTGGAAACATATCAATTAGTAGAACCCTTGATAAACGAACGAGATGCTGTGTATGAATCACTCACATATTCTTCTGAATTATATGTGCCCGCGAGATTAATTTGGAAAAACAGTAGGGATACGCAAGAACAAACCATATTTATTGGAAAAATTCCTTTAATGAATTCTTTTGGAACCTTTATAATAAATGGAATATACAGAATTGTGATCAATCAAATATTGCAAAGCCCCGGTATTTATTACCGTTCAGAGTTGGATCATAACGGAATTTCGGTCTATACCAGTACCATAATATCAGATTGGGGAGGAAGATCAGAATTAGAGATTGATAGAAAAGCAAGGATATGGGCGCGTGTAAGTAGGAAACAAAAAATATCTATTCTAGTTCCATCATCAGCTATGGGTTCAAATCTAAGAGAAATTATAGATAATGTTTGCTACCCTGAAATTTTCTTGTCTTTCCTGAATGATAAGGAAAAAAAAAAAATTGGATCAAAGGAAAATGCAATTTTGGAGTTTTATCAACAATTTGCTTGTGTAGGTGGGGATCCGGTATTTTCGGAGTCCTTATGTAAGGAATTACAAAAAAAATTTTTTCAACAAAGATGCGAATTAGGAAGGATTGGTCGACGAAATATGAATCGTAGACTTAATCTTGATATACCCCAGAACATTACATTTTTGTTACCACGGGATATCTTGGCGGCTGCAGATCATTTGATCAGAATGAAATTTGGAATGGGTACACTTGACGATATGAATCATTTGAAAAATAAACGTATACGTTCTGTAGCGGATCTGTTACAAGATCAATTCGGATTGGCTCTAGTTCGTTTAGAAAATGTGGTTCGAGGGACTATAGGTGGAGCAATTAGGCATAAATTGATACCAACGCCGCATAATTTGGTAACCTCTACTCCATTAACAACCACTTATGAATCATTTTTTGGCCTACACCCCTTATCTCAAGTTTTGGATCGAACGAATCCATTGACACAAATAGTTCATGGGCGAAAATTGAGTTATTTAGGTCCTGGGGGTTTGACAGGGCGAACTGCTAGTTTTCGGATACGAGATATCCATCCTAGTCACTATGGACGTATCTGCCCAATTGACACATCGGAAGGAATCAATGTTGGACTCATTGGATCCTTAGCAATTCATGCGAGGATTGGTCATTGGGGGTCATTAGAAAGGCCCTTTTATGAAATTTCTGAGAAATCAAAAGAGGTACGCGTGGTTTATTTATCACCAAGTAGAGATGAATACTATATGGTAGCGGCAGGCAATTCTTTGGCGTTGAATCGGGGTATTCAGGAAGAACAGGTTGTTCCAGCTCGATATCGCCAAGAATTCCTGACTATTACATGGGAACAGATTAATCTTCGAAGCATTTTTCCCTTCCAATATTTTTCTATTGGAGCTTCTCTTATTCCTTTTATCGAACACAATGACGCAAACCGGGCTTTAATGAGTTCTAATATGCAACGTCAAGCAGTTCCACTTTGTCGATCCGAGAAGTGTATTGTTGGAACGGGGTTGGAACGCCAAGTAGCTCTCGATTCGGGGGTTTCCGTTATATCCGAACACGAGGGAAAGATCATTTATACTGATACTGACAAGATCATGTTATCAGGTAATGGGGACACTCTAAGCATTCCATTGGTTATGTATCAACGTTCCAATAAAAATACTTGTATGCATCAAAAACCTTGGGTTCCACGGGGTAAATGTATTAAAAAGGGACAAATTTTAGCGGATGGTGCTGCTACAGTTGGTGGCGAGCTCGCTTTGGGAAAAAATGTATTAGTAGCTTATATGCCGTGGGAGGGGTACAATTTTGAAGATGCGGTACTTATTAACGAACGTCTGGTATATAGAGATATTTATACTTCTTTTCACATACGGAAATATGAAATTCAGACTCATGTGACAAGCCAAGGTCCTGAAAGAATCACTAATGAAATACCACATTTAGAAGCCCACTTACTTCGCAATTTAGACAGAAATGGAATTGTGATGCTGGGGTCGTGGGTAGAAACGGGTGATATTTTAGTAGGTAAATTAACGCCACAGATAGCCAAAGAATCGTCATATGCCCCGGAAGATAGATTATTACGGGCCATACTTGGTATTCAGGTATCCGCGGCAAAGGAAACTTGTCTAAAACTACCTATAGGTGGCAGAGGCCGAGTTATTGATGTGAGATGGATTCAGAAAAAGGGGGGTTCCAGTTATAATCCAGAAACGATTCGTGTATATATTTCACAGAAACGTGAAATAAAAGTAGGGGATAAAGTAGCTGGAAGACATGGGAATAAGGGTATCATTTCAAAAATTTTGCCTAGACAAGATATGCCTTATTTGCAAGATGGAACACCCGTTGATATGGTCTTCAACCCATTAGGAGTACCTTCACGAATGAATGTAGGACAGATATTTGAATGCTCACTCGGGTTAGCAGGGAATCTGCTAGACAGGCATTATCGAATATCACCCTTTGACGAGAGATATGAGCAAGAGGCTTCGAGAAAACTAGTGTTTTCTGAATTATATCAAGCCAGTAAACAAACCGCGAATCCATGGGTATTTGAACCCGAGTATCCGGGAAAAAGCAGAATCTTTGATGGAAGAACGGGGGATCCTTTTGAACAACCTGTTATAATAGGAAAGTCCTATATTCTGAAATTAATTCATCAAGTTGATGATAAAATTCATGGACGTTCTAGTGGACATTACGCACTTGTTACACAACAACCCCTTAGAGGAAGGGCCAAGCAAGGGGGACAACGGGTAGGAGAAATGGAAGTTTGGGCTCTAGAGGGGTTTGGTGTTGCTCATATTTTACAAGAGATGCTTACTTATAAATCGGATCATATTCGAGCTCGTCAGGAAGTACTTGGTACTACGATCATGGGAGGGACAATATCGAACCCCGAGGATGCTCCTGAATCTTTTCGATTGCTCGTTCGAGAACTACGATCTTTGGCTCTGGAACTGAACCATTTCCTTGTATCTGAGAAGAACTTCCAGATTAATAGGAAGGAAGCTTGATCGGAATGAATTCAAAAATTTCTTTTATGATCGACCGATATAAACATCAACAACTTCGAATTGGATTAGTTTCTCCTCAACAAATAATTACTTGGGCCGAGAAAATTTTACCTAATGGAGAGATTGTTGGAGAGGTAACAAAACCCTATACTTTTCATTACAAAACCAATAAACCGGAAAAAGATGGGTTGTTTTGTGAAAGAATTTTTGGACCCATAAAAAGTGGAATTTGTGCTTGTGGAAATTATCGAGTAATCGGAGATGAAAAAGAAGACCCGAAATTTTGTGAACAATGTGGAGTCGAATTTGTGGATTCTCGAGTACGAAGATATCAAATGGGATACATTAAACTCGCGTGTCCAGTAACTCATGTGTGGTATTTGAAGCGTCTTCCTAGTTATATCGCGAATCTTTTAGATAAACCTCTTAAAGAGTTAGAAGGCCTTGTATACTGCGATGTGTGATTTGATCGAAATTCTGATTTTACAGATTCGTAATGCGAAACTGTCATCCCGTTCAATCCGATTGGGATGCCCCGGCTCTGACATGTCTCTTAGTACCTAGTAGGAGTAACATGAAGCTCGGAATTATGGGTGTATTCAATACTCCAATATAGAAGGGGAATTGATCTATGGTCGATTCCGTAACAGAGAAAAAGGAATTGCTAGTTGTACCTCGTTAAAAAAATTCTTTCTCGGAATTAATCATTCCGCTTATTTTAGAAAGAAATTTTGTTCAAGTAAACAAATAGGGCATGGTTGCGGGAGTCTATGCATCGCATATAGGCTTTAACATGACATAACCGTCGAGGTGAAGTAGGGGCCTAAAAGATCAGATGGAACAATATATAGACAAGTAAATCCCTTATGGGTTCTAAGGGATTCTTTATAAATAAAAGGATTCCTCATTCGAAGGGAAGTAGAC